CTCTTTCTTTTATCAAGGGTTCTACCAATTTATATGTTTCCACAAATAATTTAAATTCAATTTCTTGATCTTCAATTTTTGGAAATTTATGAAATTCTTCCGTCAAGCCCTGATTAATGAATCTACAAAATCCCTCAAATTGAATCTGACTAAATCCAGGTATTGTGGACATTCCCTCATTTCCATTCCGGAGCATCTTAATCTTAAGTTTCCTGTTTATCGAAAAAATCCCATTATTGACTCACTATTTATCGAACCATACGGATCGATCTAGCAATGATGGAATGTATATTCTGTTTACTGAATCACATGAAATTTCAGCCAACTCCATATATGTAATGTAATGTATTTCATACGTATGAACGGAAACAAGACGGAGGAATGAAGAGCATTTTCGACGCAAGTTCGAATTTGCGACAAGTACAAATGGAAATGAATTGATAAAACATTCCTAAAAATTCTATCACTTCCACTTATAGAGTCTTGTATAGAATATAAAAATTGATCCAATTTCTACCTATTATTATGATATTACGATCAGATTGGGTACCAAAAAAATAAATAGATTCAGGATTAAATCTGCTCTTTATGAATGAGATAAAGACAGAATAATCAGGAGCAGTATAGAATTTCCTTTTTTTAGCACACTTTAATGTTCAAAAAAGAATTCGCGGATTCTTTTTGGTAGTAGAATTTATAGATAGAATACGATTGAATTGCGTAATAGTAATAGGAGTAGTATTTATTAAGTACATGCCGATATACCTATCCGCATATCGCATCTTTTATCGTAATTTTACTTGTGGCAACAGAAGTCAGGTCGCACTATATCATAATTCCTATTTTCTATTCAAAATATTCAATGAAAAATTTAAGCACGATAATTCTCTATAGGGATATGTACATAAGAGAAAGAACCAATTCGGTATTTGTGTAACAATTTCTGTTCTGGGGTTTACATATACACATATATTTTGTTATAATTGAAATTGAAAAGGATTGATTATTGAAAATAATTGATACTGATTAGTCGTAAATCAATTTGATTTTGTTATACCATTAAAGAAACACAATTTGAGATACAAATTTAAGAACCGTTCACTAATTCTAAAGTAAAAATAGTTAATGGTTCCAATTTGCCCTGAATTTTTCGGTCTGTGACCGGAAATCTATTTTTTCTCTTTTCAATAGAAGGAGAAGGGAAGTTTTTAAGCATTGTGTCTTTTGAGATACAATCAATCGAAGAGAATAATCTAAACTGGATCCAATAAAAAATAGGGATTTTTTTTTGAAAAGGGATAAGTACAATGGTATTCAAGATCCAAAAAAAAATTAGTAATAGAATATGGATGGATAAAAATATTGTCCATTTTGGATCAGATTTGGCGGCATGGCCAAGTGGTAAGGCGGGGGACTGCAAATCCTTTATCCCCAGTTCAAATCCGGGTGTCGCCTGATCAACAAAAGACTTGAAATTTCTTATTCTGCTGATCTAACTCGACAAATTCTTGCCCCGCAAGAAGCAGAGGCAAACGACTAGGCCTGTCGATACTTGATTTTTAGAATCCATAATTCTATAAAAAAACTGTAAATTTTTTTTTTCTCAAAATCTGGGTTCTGGGTACCGGTCCAAACCGGTACCAATAGGTATGAAGTAACCCTTACTTATTAATGATTGATTCGGACATTTATTTGATTTATGATATCAATTGAATCAAATAAATAGTGAGAGTAAATTCTGGGATTCAGAACTACGAAAGTAAGAGGTCGGAAATCTTAGTATCCAAAGGTTCCTAAAGGACACTCCATTTTTGCTCCTAGGATTGAAGAAGAGATTATACGAAAGACTATCAAGACTTCCTAATTATCTTACACTACCTATACTAAATACTAAAATAGTGTCTACTGACTCTGTCTGGAATTAGATTGAATAGAATAGGTTGATGGGAAATCAATTTAGAAGTTGTGGAAAGGACTGAAGATACTTTGTATCCAGACTCACGAGAGGCTTTGAGTACTCAAACATTCAATCAACATGGTTGGGCGGCTCTTATTTATAGAGTAAAAAGAAAAGTTGAAAAAAAAAATTCTTTGCCCGTGTAGGGGATTACAAAAAAAGAATGTATGTAATAATGGTGGTGGTGTCTTACCATTCCATTCTTTCACAGAAAGAAAGACGTAAGCCTTAGATCAAATAAAATAGAGGTATCTGATAGATGGTTATCTATCTTGATGGTATATTTTGACGTCTTTTGCTTATGAAAGAAAGGTAACAAACAATAGGTCTTACTATTTCTACATGTTCCATTAGGAGCATTCCTTTGCTATTTCCAAATAAAAGGTGTGTGTATCGTATTTGTGCTTAATGCTTCCCGATTCTACCAGAAATTTTATAATATAGGAACTTGTTACGAGTGGATTCATTGGATTAGTTCATCAATAGCCTTAAGTCAGAATCCTATTTTCTTTTGACTCTGCACCATTGATTCCACTATGATTATTGATCAATAATCAATAATGAAATAATTCCTTCATAGAGATAGGAGACATAATTCACATGGATATAGTAAGTCTCACTTGGGCTGCTTTAATGGTAGTCTTTACATTTTCCCTCTCACTCGTAGTATGGGGAAGAAGTGGACTCTAGGGGTACTACTAATTGAATAATCGATTGAGTGATCGAATTGTATCAATCGTTTAATTGATCGTTTTGCGAAACTAAAAAAAAAAAAAGATTCCTTGGTTTCGTTTTCTTTTATTTTTATTTTATATAGTTAATATATGCCCATACCCATACTATTTTTCCTCCATTAATTCTTTGGATGGATCTCGGGACTTATATATATATATTTAGTTTATTATATATAAATAAATATATATTATATATAAATCTAATTATTAATATAAATCTATATATTAAGTTATAAGAAGCCTAGGAATTAGAAGAGTTGGCCTTGGATTATTTTGGATTGATCGAAACCCATACAAGTAGATGTAGCGAAAAAAAAAAGAAATAAAATTAGACTGCTATTTCGATGTATATGTATTAGATGTACATCTAATACATATACATATTGTAAATTGATCTATATCTATATCTATATAAAACCATATTTGTATACAACTTTATATGATAAAATTTATATGATCATACTATTTATATGATAAAATTTATATGATCATACTATTTATATGATAATAAATTTATATGATCATACTATTTATATGATAATAAATTTATATGATCATACTATTTATATGATAATAAATTTATATGATCAAAATATACAATACTATCTAGTGTGGTAGAAAGAACTAGATATAATCTAGTTCTTTCTACCACACTATCTCAGATACTTATGATTCCAGCCAAATCATTTCATTTAAAACTTGGAGTTTTAATCCCTTTCTTTTATTTCTTCAATCATTGATAAGAACTAATAATCCAACCAAGTTTCAGTTAAATTAATCATTTTGACTGACTGTTTTTACGTAGATGATAAGTAAAAAAGCAGTAGGAACTAGAATGAACAGTGCAGTAGCAATAAATGCGAGAATATTGACTTCCATAATCTCATTGTTTTTTTTACTTCGCAATAACTCGGGATCTAATCCCATAGAGATAAGAAATTTTACTCCTGTCAATTCAATGGGATGAATTGAATTCTGATGGTACTGAATCGGATCAATATTATGAATAACAATATCTGATCTATCAAATCGATTCATCGTCGAGAATTGAATAGTATAACATAAGAAAATCTTTTATTTTTTCCATACTAAATCCGAAATGGGATTCTTTATTGGATCAGGAATTCCATTGAATTTTTCATCCTTTTTTCCACTTTTTTTTTTTCTTTTCCATAACCTACTGTCTTTGTCTTCCTTATACAACTCTCTTTCCTTATACTTATACATACAATTATGAGATATTATATGACCGGTATTCTATGGGTCACACAGATCCAAACAGTAGAAGTGAGATGGAAAAAAGGACGGGTGTTAAGTGGAAAAGATCTAATATTACAACAAATTTACTAAAAAGGGGCGTTGCTTGGTCTTTTATTTTATTAGTATAGTATCTCTTCTTCTTTCTTGGATTGAGACTAGAACGCATACATCAAAAATTCAGTGTGCAATTTGCATGAGAATAGATAGATTGTTTCCAATTAGTCATTGAGGATACACAAACAAAGTCGAGGTAATTATGTTAAGTTCATTGTGTATCGTACAATAAACGAATACAATTTGTGTATGTACTCCCGGTAAAAATAGGGGAACTCTATTCCATTTCATTGTTCAAGAACAATTGAAAAAGAAAGTCAGACGAGTATGGTATCTATTAAAATACTGAATATAGTAATGCCACCGATTGTACCAACTTACATATGTCTCCCCTTATCAATCGGTATTTGTGAAAGAAATTTGAATTCCCGTACTTGTCTGATGATAAATGCGAAACGAAAAACAAAAGAAATAAGGATTCCCACTGGGGATTAGATCTTGCTACCTGTCCCCCCTTTCACGGAAAATGGGGAGATGAATTGATAAATTCATCGGATCCTAGCCTAGTTCGGGACTGACGGGGCTCGAACCCGCAGCTTCCGCCTTGACAGGGCGGTGCTCTGACCGATTGAACTACAATCCCAGCAAGGTGTATGGCATACATATTCTTACTAGTTTGATAAGAACATTCTATTCGTTGTGTTGTAACAGAAACACGAATGATATACTGAATATCCACATGGATATGGAATATAGTGAGAGCGACACGGATTACTAGTAACGAGTGGTTATTTTATTGCCAAAAAAATAGATAATCAATTTTTCAATGAGAAAAAGAACTATTTTTATTTTAATGATACTTAATTAAGATTAAGTATCATTAATCTAGATCGTTAGAAAAATCAGAACGAATGAGAAAAACATGGATAGAGAAAAAATTGACTCTTTCTCTTCATTTCTACGGATCAGGCATTTCTGTTTCTGGAGGACAAATT